GATCATGAGACATATAATTGTCACTATAAATAAGAACCATAATTCCAACAGTAGTAATTAATATTGACATAATAGAAGTAAGTGGATCAACCAAGCAGCCAAATTCTAAAGAAAAATCATTATTGATGGTCCAAGACCATACATATTGATAGACAGAATTCTTATTTATTTGCTGAATAGAAAAATAGGCTGCAAAAACCATAACTATACTTAACAATAAAACACTAGGAAAAGCCCACATACGACGAAGATTTTTTGTTGCCGTTGGAAAAAGTAGAAGTCCTGCTCCAATTAACATAGGAACTGGAAGTGGAATGAAAGGTAGAATCCATAAATATTGATATATATATTCCATAAAAAAAGAAATAAACGAATTTATCTTAATTAATTAATTGTTTCTGATTCACCGGTTCTTAGTTATTTTCTTTTGAAAGGGGTTCGGTTAATAAAAAAATTAAGATATATAAAATAAAACTTAAATAGAATTTTTTAGCCTTAATTATTCTGAATCTTTGTAAACTACTTCAAATATTAAAAATCAAGAGGCTATAATTGGTCATACGTATTTTTGTTTTATTAATGTTGAACTGTTAATATAAAATTTTTTAGTAAAATTTTATGAAAATCTAAAAAATTTCAATTTTCATTCTAATTATTACGTATTACAATAATTTATTTATATCTATAGAGCAAGGAAAAATAATTAGACCAAACATTATTTGATATGAATCATACATAAAGTACATAACTTGACCCATAAAAACTAGTTATTGTAATAGGTTATTCAGCATCATTAAGCCATTTGTTTTATAACAAATTTTATTCTCTTCTATTACAACAAAAGCTATTTCTCGGAAATACTAGGATATCTACCATTTTATTTTACGTAAAAAAAAAAGGGCAAATAAAATGCATTTTATAAATTAAAAAATATAAAATTATGTATTTTGTAGACTTTAACAGATTAACTACTAGTCTAATTCGAATTAGAGAATAATAAAATGGTTGTACTCTTTCTTCACGCTTGACTAATTAAATAAATTAATATAATAGAAAATCAAATTCTTTAAGTTTTTAAAATTAAGCGAGATAGGCGATAGGAATAGGGGTTGGGTTATTAAACTTTTTGATTTAGTTTATTACATGTATAAATGTAACACAACGAAAACATAGAGAAAACGTAATGCACAATCTTATCTTTTTTGTTTGTATTGTATTTTTTCATTTTATCGACTTCAATCTATTTGGCATAGTAGATCTTATTGTTCTTAGTAATATTTTAGGCGATTTTTAGACCCCTTTTTATTTTATGAAGGTAGTATAATTTAAAGAATAAATAGATAGAGAATAGTAAAGAACAATGGATTTTAAACAATAGATGTCTTTCACATCCAACTGAAGAACCTATTATAATTTTTTAATGGCAGTTCCAAAAAAACGCACCTCTATTTCAAAAAAACGTATTCGTAAAAATATTTGGAAAAGGAAGGGATATCGGGCAGCATTGAAAGCTTTTTCATTAGCGAAATCTCTTTCTACCGGGAGTTCGAAAAGTTTTTTTTGTGTAACAAATAAATAATCTAATTTTTTTTTTTATTTATTTACTTTAATTTGAAGACATCTTTTTGCTTTCGTTTCTAATATAGATAATAATTCTTTTGTCTACTGAATTCGAAAAATGAATGGTACTTAAAAAAAAGGATATACGCAAGCACAAGATTTCACCTTTCGTTTTAGTATGTTTTATTATTTTCAGGATGGGGATTATAACTTTCCCCATCGACTTGATTCACTAATAAAAATAAATTTCTTTTTTAGTTGTATTTTTTTTTTTTTATAACGAAGAGAAGAGGTCTTTGAAACTACACTTTTTTATTAAGGTTAAAATGCGTTTTATAATCTTCTAAACCATTATTTTTCAAAATTATTATTACTATAATAGACTCCTTAACCCAATTAAATTTATAAAAGTCCTTTTTACATTTTTAGGTCATTACATTATATGGCGAATGTACAAATTTTTAGTGATCTATTTTATATCCTATGTTTCGATTGTAAGATCGATAAGATATAATTTAAAATTTATAAAGTATTTTTAAAGTAGGATACAATTTCTATCGAAATTTTCTTTATATGATTGATACACCTATACTAATACCTAACTTAATTGGTTTGTTAAATTTTAACACAAATTCTCTACACAACGAAAATCCCTAACGATTAATACAAAACTAACTATGCAAATATTTCCATAAATATCTTGAGCGGATCACTGAAATTATGTTAAAATTTTCTTTTTTCTTCATCAAAAAAAGAAATTTATTATGTTAGATTAAAAATGCAAACGAGACAGAACATTGTTTTTAGTTCTATCCATGGATTGAAGTAAAAATTATTTAGTTACAACTGTTACATTTGAGGAGAGCAGAAAGTAATAACCTCCGACAAACCACATTGTTAGTTCAAATTTACATTTTAAAATAAAAAATTAACGAAAAATCTCTAATTTTTAAACAAGTTTTATTCATCAATTTGAATGGTTTCCTAAAAAAAATATTGTATTGAAGAAATTCCTTCAATCTCGACGATTGGATAAAAATAAGTTATTATGATTTCGAATAAGCCGCTATGGTGAAATCGGTAGACACGCTGCTCTTAGGAAGCAGTGCTAGAGCATCTCGGTTCGAGTCCGAGTGGCGGCATGGCATCTTCGAAAGGAGTAAGTGCTATAATTAATTCAATTCCCGATTTCAATTCCTATAATTTAATTGAGGGACCCTTTTTTAATAATTTTTATGATATTTTCAACTTTAGAGCATATATTAACTCATATATCCTTTTCGATCGTGTCAATTGTAATTACCATTCATTTGATAACTTTATTAGTCGATGAAATAGTAGGCCTATATGATTCGTCAGAAAAGGGGATGATAGCTACTTTTTTCTGTATAACAGGATTATTAGTTACTCGTTGGATGTATTTTGGACATTTACCATTAAGCGATTTATATGAATCATTAATTTTTCTTTCGTGGAGTTTTTCTATTATTCATATGATTCCGTATTTAAAAAAAAAAAAAAACCATTTAAGCGTAATAACCGCGCCAAGTGTTATTTTTACTCAAGGTTTTGCTACTTCTGGTCTTTTAACTGAAATCCACCAGTCCGCAATATTAGTACCCGCTCTCCAATCCCATTGGTTAATGATGCACGTAAGTATGATGGTATTGAGCTATGCAGCTCTTTTGTGTGGATCATTATTATCACTAGCTCTTCTAGTGATTACATTTCGAAAATTCCTACGGATTTTTAGTAAAAGCAATACTTTAATAAATCAGTCATTTTACTTTGGTGAGATTCAATACGTGAACGATAGAAACAATGTCTTACGAAACACTTCTTTTATTTCGTCTCAAAATTATTACAGGTATCAATTGATTCAAAAATTGGATCGGTGGAGTTATCGTATTATTAGTCTAGGGTTTATCCTTTTAACCGTAGGTATTCTTTCGGGAGCAGTGTGGGCTAATGAAGCATGGGGATCATATTGGAATTGGGATCCAAAGGAGACTTGGGCATTTATTACTTGGACCGTATTCGCGATTTATTTACATATTAGAACAAATAAAAATTTTGAAAGTGTAAATTCTGCAATTGTGGCCTCAATGGGATTTCTTATAATTTGGATATGCTATTTTGGGGTTAATCTATTAGGAATAGGGTTGCATAGTTATGGTTCATTTACATTAATATCTAATTGAATTGAATAAAGGACTTGACGAATAGAAACATAGGACGGCATACGTGTATATATACAAAAACTTCATGTAAACCGTCAAGAACCATTTGAATCATTCCATTTCCATTATTTGATTCAAATGGTTCTCACAAATGCCAAATAGATCTAGTTATAATATAATTCCAATTAAGTTATTTATCTTTGAACTTATCGAGAAGAAAAAATACTTATTTTTTTATTGTACAATCAACTATTTTTTAAATCGGGAGATTTCAGTTTAATCTTTTCGTTTACTCACAAAAACTATCTATAAAAATAATTGGATATAATAGCCTCGACCTTGTCAATTGATAATGAGAAAACGAAATCGGGATAAACACCAATACCTATTACAGGTAAAAGGATGGAGATCGACACAAATAATTCTCGCGGTCCAGAATCAAAAAAATAAGAGTTTGGGGCATTAAAAAGCTTGTATCCATAGAACATCTGACGTAACATAGATAATAAATAAATAGGAGTTAATATCATTCCAATTGCCATTACAAAAGTAATTAATACTTTTGTCATTAAAAGATATTTTTGGCTAGTAAGTATTCCAAAAAAAACTATCAATTCGGCAACAAAACCGCTCATGCCCGGTAATGCAAGAGAAGCCATTGATACGATACTGAAAGTCGTGAATATTTTTGGAATTGCGATAGCCATTCCGCCCATTGCGTCGAGATAAACAAGACGTATTCTATCATAACTCGTTCCGGCCAAGAAAAAAAGCGCTGCGCCAATAAATCCGTGAGAGATTATTTGTAAAATGGCTCCATTGAGTCCCGTATCGCTTATAGAACCAATTCCTATAATTATGAAACCCATATGAGATACAGAAGAGTATGCTATTCTTTTTTTTAAATTACGCTGACCAGGAGATGTTAAAGCTGCATAGATTATTTGAATTGTGCCTACTATTATCAACCAGGGAGAAAATATAGAATGGGCGTGGGGTAATAATTCCATATTGATCCGAATCAATCCATATGCTCCCATTTTTAATAAGATTCCGGCTAAAAGCATACAAGTACTGTAATGCGCCTCTCCATGGGTGTCTGGTAACCATGTATGTAAGGGTATGATCGGTAATTTGACAGCAAAAGCAATAAGAAAGCCAATATAGAATATTATTTCCAGTGCTACGGGATACGATTGATTAGCTGATGTTTCAAAATTTAATGTTGGTTCATTGGAACCATATAAACCAATACTCAAAACTCCCATTAATAAAAAAACGGAACTTCCTGCAGTGTACAAAATAAATTTTGTAGCTGAATACAAACGTTTCTTTCCCCCCCACATGGATATAAGTAGATAAACTGGAATTAATTCTAACTCCCACATGATGAAAAAAAGTAAAAGGTCTCGAGAAGAAAAAAGTCCTATTTGACCACTATACATTGCTAACATCAGGAAATGGAATAGTCGGGAATCCCGAGTAACCGGCCGAGCCGCTAAAGTTGCTAAAGTTGTAATAAATCCTGTCAGTAAAATAGGTCCTATAGAAATTCCATCTATTCCCAATCTCCAGTAAAAATCAAAAAAATCGATCCATTTATAATCCTCTGTCAATTGCATTAATGGATCATCCAATTTGAAACGATAACCGAATGCATAGGTTGTTATAAGGAGTTCCACTATGCATATACCTATTGTATACCACCTAATTACCTTATTTCCTCTATGAGGGAGAAAGAAAATTAAGGAACCCGCGGATATTGGCAAAACTACAGCTAGCGTTAACCAGGGAAAATAATTCATGGTAAAAACAAGATAAACTTGGACCAGAAAAACCCGTACTCAAAATAAATATTTTTTGAGCGCGGGTTTTTGTCGGTAAAGGTAAAAAAATCAAATGTATTCAAGTAGGGTTTTCTGGAACGTATTAATAAGCTAGACCCATACTTCGAGTTGTTTCATGCCATAAATAAACTCGAACACTCAAGAAATCCGTTGGACAGGCAGATTCACATCTCTTACAACCGACACAGTCCTCTGTTCTTGGAGCAGAAGCAATTTGCTTAGCTTTACATCCGTCCCAAGGTATCATTTCTAATACATCCGTTGGGCAGGCTCGGACACATTGAGTACATCCTATACACGTATCATAAATCTTTACTGAATGCGACATTGGATCTATAAATTTTTGAATGTCAGAAATTTTCGATCTAGTAAACTTGGAAATGAATCATATATTTAAACACCAGATGAATCAATAATTTATCAGAATTTTTATAATCAATCTACTTCTTGATCGACTCATGCGATAGAACCAAGATACTTTGATTTTCGAAAATATGTATTATACATAATTATGGTCATGGTAATTCGAATTTAGGAATATTAGAATTTATATGATTAAGACTATTTATTCAACAAATTCGATTGATTGATACGAGTTGATTTTCTGTTACGATAAATTGACGAAACAATAGCCAGGCCAATAGCTGCTTCAGCGGCTGCAATAGCTATAACAAAAATGGAGAAAATATTTCCTTTTAATTGGCGACTATCAAAAAAATCAGAAAATGTTACGAAATTTATATTAACTGCATTCAGTATAAGTTCAAGACACATAAGGGCTCTAACCATATTTCGGCTCGTGATCAATCCATAGATGCCGATAGAAAATAAGTAGGCACTCAAAACAAGTACATGTTCGAGCATCATTGACCAACTCCTTCGCAATTTTGATTCATTTAAAAATGAACTGAACAACAATTCAACAGATTCAATTGACTAGAATAAAAAAAGTACGGAACAAGGGAATATATTCTATTGATATATAGAATAGCTTTAATAAAATAATTTCTATTTTAGCCATAACCAATCTTTAATTGAAGGGAAATAAATGTAATAAAACAGAACAGAGTTTAATTTGGATTGCTATTACTAATTCTATAGATTTTTTACTGTCGAGCCACGGCAATTGCACCTATCAAAGCCGCTAAAAGAATTATTGAAACGAATTCGAATGGAAGAAAAAAATCTGTTGATAAATGAATTCCAATTTGTTGACTATTACTTATCAAATCTTGCTCTACAATCTGATTTGATCTTGTAGTCCAAATAATCCCGTACCATGACGTATCTGTAATAGTAATCATGAGTAAAACAAAAATACTTGTACAAACTGGCAAAGTAACCCCATCCCCAACGGTCCAAAGATTCAAATCTTTGTAATAATCCGAACCATTCATGAACATCACGGCAAATACGATTAAAACATTTATAGCTCCCACGTAAATAAGTAGTTGTGCAGCAGCTACAAAATAGGAGTTTAATAGAATATAGAATAGGGATATACAAACAAGAACTAGTCCCAATGAAAAGGCAGAATAAATGAGGTTGGTAAATAATACCACTCCCATACCTCCTAGTATAAGAACCGATCCCAAAAAGACTAAAAGAAAATCGTGTATTGGTCCGGGCAAATCCATTATATGTAAAATAAGAGATAAATAAATCGAAATATTTTTCATGACCTTATTGAGACCCGACCAGGAAAAATTTTTTATGATTTTTGAGCAATTCCTAATTAAATCCGAAGGGATATTAATAAATGTAAGTACACTTATTGGACTAACTTCATTCTTTATCTGAAAAAGTAGTTCTAATTCGAAACTATCTATTTTATATTTTTGAAAAATGAAAAATATATTAATTAATATATTTTTCAATCCAAATTAAGATGTGATTCTTACCAAGCAATCCATAGTTGGTATTTGTAGTTATTGACCAAACAAAACGAAAGAAACCTTATTCCTTTAGATTAGATCAAAACTAAATCTTAGTATTAGTAAAGTAATTATAAATTATTCTTTAATCAAGAGATTTACTTATTTTTTATTTGAGGCGAATTGGAAATTGTTCGAATTGTATAATCATCAATTACTGACATTGGTACACGACCCAAAGCAATTTGATTATAATTCAATTCATGACGATCATAAGTAGAAAGTTCATATTCTTCAGTCATTGATAAACAATTTGTTGGACAATACTCAACGCAATTACCACAAAATATGCAGACTCCGAAATCAATACTGTAATTAAGCAACCGTTTCTTACGAATGTCAGTTTCCAATTTCCAATCAACAACGGGTAGATCTATAGGACATACACGAACACATACTTCACAAGCAATACATTTATCAAATTCAAAATGGATTCGACCGCGGAAACGCTCCGCGGCGATTAATTTTTCATAAGGATATTGAATAGTTACGGGTAAACGATTTGCGTGGGATAAAGTAATCATGAAACTTTGACCAATGTACCTTGCAGCTCGTACTGTTTGTTGACCATAATTCATGAACCCAGTTACCATAGAGAACATATCGTTAATATATATATGAATAATTTTAGGTTTGTTTATTTCTCTTGTTTGAAACAAGTTGTGAATAGAGTATAGAATGTTCCTTTACAGCGAAAAGAGTTGGGAAGAAGTTGTTAATAATAGATTACCTAGAGAAATAGGTAAAAGAAATTTCCATCCAAGATTCAATAGCTGGTCCATTCTTAGCCTCGGTAAAGTCCATCTTGTTGTGATAGGAATGAACAAAAACAAATAAGTTTTAGCTAATGTAATAAAGATACCAATTGTCGCTCCAAAAACGCCACATGTTTTATTTAGTTCAAAAAGTTCAGAAATATATATGTCCGGAATAGAGATATTCCAACCTCCCAAGTAAAGAACTGTGACAAATAATGACGAAACTAATAGGTTTAGATAGGAAGCAACATAAAATAAACCAAATTTTATACCCGAGTATTCGGTTTGATAACCTGCTACTAATTCTTCTTCTGCTTCTGGTAAATCAAAAGGCAATCTCTCACATTCTGCTAGGGACGAAATGATAAAAATGCTAAACCCTATAGGCTGACGCCACAAATTCCAGCCCCAAAAACCATATTTGGATTGCGCTTCAACTATATCAACTGTACTTAAACTGTTAGATAATTATAGTCGGTGATACCATCACTGTTACCATCGCTATTACAGAACCGTACATGAGATTTTCACCTCATACGGCTCCTTGAAAGCCGGAAATAAATCTAAGGACCGCATCAGTATTATTTTATCTTAATATCTTTGTAGGATGGATTAAGGTCAAAATCTATCGAACGGTCCAAAATTAGACCAATTTAATTCTGCCTGTTATAATTATTTAAATTAATAATTTAAATAATTAATAATAAATAAAAAGTACTTCTGAATTGATCTCATCCTTTCTTTAATAATTTGAATTCTTCTTTGTTCAGTAATAACTTAACTGTTCAATAAAATACTTATTGTAGAAATATCAATAACCCGTTGGTTTCACTTACGAAAAATAATTCGATATTAATTCATCAATTATGACACAAATTTTATATCTATTAATATGTATATGGGAAAGAATAAAAGAAAAAAAGAATAAAAAAGATATTTTTTTTATTCTTTTAGTGTAATTGGATTTCTTTCTCTTTTTTTTCATTCCTATTCTTCTTTCTATTTCTGAGAAAAAGAGGGTTACAAAATAAAAAGAAAGTAAAGGATTATTTCGTTTCCAATAGTTATTTATTTAATCGGTGGATAGGAGCATACTCTGGATTGGAATCGTGTCGTGGGGAGTACTGCTTGATCATTTCTACCAACTTAAAGCCCCAATTAGTATTCTTTGTATATTATGTAAAAATGTCCTTTTGGAAAATTTACATAATCTCGGTTACTAATCCTTTACATATTTTGGTGTTTCTAACCATCCACTCGTTTTTGCTCAACCCCCCGTATGGTAATACATACAAATGATAGTGAAAACTTAATATGGTTGATCTTTTGAGCCCGCTTCAAGTCAGGATGACTAATCAACCAATCTTGGGGGAACCGGTCTCTTCTGCTGATTTTTATTTCCGCTTAACTCTTTAACTCTTATACATAGAAAATGAGACTTAATCTTTTTACTGCGAATTTATAGATAAGCTGTTTTCTTTCACTCATATAACTATTTGATTTAGTTCATCAATCCAAATAATGAATAAAAAAATGAAGATATCTACTCAATTCATTCCAACCCTTTCCTTGAAAGGAGGAAATAGAGAAAAGCCCTTTCCTTTAAAGGAGGGAATATAGAAAAGTGTATGTCCATGTATCAACGAATCGCACGTAGAGATATTGATAACACACATAAAGTTAATGGTATTTCATAACTAATCGATTGAGCAGCAGCTCGTAGACCACCTAAAAAAGAATATTTATTATTTGACCCGTATCCTGACATAAGAAGTCCAATTGGAGCAATACTGGAAATGGCAATCCATAAAAAAACACCGATATTGAGATCTGCTAAAACAAGGTGATAGCCAAAAGGAACTACTGAATAGCTTACTAAAATTGATATGACTGCTATGGACGGCCCGATGCTGAATAAACGATTATCACCCCTAGATGGAATAATATTTTCTTTGAAAAGTAGTTTTGCCCCATCGGCTAGAGCTTGAAGAACTCCCAAAGGGCCAGCGTATTCAGGGCCAATGCGTTGTTGTATCCCTGCGGATATTTCTCTTTCTAACCATACAATTACCAGTACGCCTATTGTGATTCCCAATACAAGAATCAAAATAGGAATAAGCACCCATATAATTCCATAAACCTCTTTTAAAAATTCTAATCTAGAAAAAGAATCAATATCTTGTACTTCTGGTGTATGAATTATCATTTCAACGATCAACTTCTCCCATAATGATATCTATACTACCTAGTATCGTCATAATATCAGCCAATTTCATTCTTTTAACTAACTGAGGAAGAATTTGCAAATTGATAAAACCCGGAGGGCGAATTTTCCATCTCCAAGGAAAACCACTCTGATCCCCTATCAGAAAAATTCCCAATTCTCCCTTTGGGGCTTCGACTCTCACATAAAGTTCTTGTTTTGGCAATTCAAATGTAGGAGAAGGTTTTTTACTAATAAATCGATATTCAAAATCATTCCATTCCGGATTCCTTTCTGTATCAAAGTATCGTATTTCTAAATTCTCATAGGGTCCCCCTGGAATTCCTTCCAGGGCCTGTTGAATAATTTTTATGGATTCTATCATTTCACCAATTCGGACTAGATAACGAGCCAACGAATCTCCTTCTTTTTGCCACTGTACTTCCCAATCAAATCCGTCGTAACACTCATAATGATCAACTTTACGAAGATCCCACTGGATTCCGGAAGCTCGCAGCATTGGTCCCGATAAACCCCAATTTATTACCTCCTCTCTACCAATAATGCCTACACCCTCGACGCGTTCTAAAAAAATAGGATTTCGTGTAATAAGTTTTTGATATTCAGCAACTCTTGTTAAAAAATAATCGCAGAAATCCAAACATTTATCTATCCAGCCATGAGGTAGATCGGCCGCTACTCCTCCGATACGAAAATAATTATGCATCATTCTCATACCAGTGGCAGCTTCGAATAGATCATATACTAATTCTCTTTCTCTAAAAATATAGAAAAAGGGAGTTTGTGCACCAATATCCGCCATAAAAGGACCGAGCCATAATAGATGAGAAGCTATACGACTCAATTCCAACATAATTATTCTGATATAGCTGGCTCTTTTAGGTACTTGAATATTTCCCAACCGTTCCGGTCCGTTTACAGTTATTGCTTCTGTGAACATAGTAGCTAAATAATCCCAACGTGTTACATAAGGCAAATATTGTATAATTGTTCGGTTTTCTGCAATTTTTTCCATCCCTCGGTGTAAATAACCCAATATCGGTTCACAGTCAATAACATCTTCACCATCTAGAGTAATGATGAGTCGAAGAACACCATGCATTGATGGGTGGTGTGGGCCCATATTGACTATCATGAGGTCTTTTCTTGTAGCTGGTATATTCATAGGTTTTTCCTCGATTCATTATTTTATGGATTGCTGAAAACGAAAAAAAGTTCATTAAAATTCAAGATTTCATAAATCAAATAATTCAAAATACCTGTTAAAATTAACGAGTTTTTGATTCGCGAATATCCAACTGATTAATTAATTCTTTATAACATATTATATTTTTCTTTGACAAATAAGACAGCAGTCGCTGACGTTTTCCCAGAATTTTACGTAAACCTCTCTGAGATAAATAGTCTTTTTTGTGTAATTGTAAATGTGAAGTAAGTCTTCGTATCCTATTTGTGAAACGAACTATTTGAAATTCAGCAGACCCTCTGTTTTCCTCTTTTTCTTCTTGTGAAATAACTGAGATGAATGAATTTTTTACCATAAAATGAAATCTTCTCTACCCCCTCTTTATTATTTTAAGATATTTTTATTGATAGATATCTTTATTGATCAGTAATAATAATGCCCCTCATTTTTATTTTGTATATACAACAATCTTAATTTTTTTATTAAATTTTATTAATAAAATCAATTTGATTTAAATTTTTTAATTCGATTTGAAAAGGTATACAAAAGCATGGTTGTTTTTCTGCACTCACAAAAGATTAGACCTAAAATAAGAATATTTTGTCGATTCATTTTTAGATATAATTGAGATGTCATTAAATTAGTATCATGTATCAGAATGAAATGTAAGACAATGCATATGTGCCTCTCTTTGTCCTCATAGACCGGATATGGTATGGGAAATATAGTAAAAATTTACTATTAATGAATTTTCAATCGCGGATACATATGTATTCTTACCATACTGAAACGACTGCCATTATTGGTATTAAACCAATAACGATTCATACAAGCTAAATCTTCTACTCGATAATTGGGCCAAAGAAATAACTTCAATTTAATAAGTCGTTTTTTATATTTTTTGCTTTTTTTATCCAAAACTTGAATGTTTACCTTATTCCCATTACAAATTGCTGCATTTCTATGTCTATTCTTAGAATTGAAACAAATTAGAATTCTCAATTCTCTACGACGTCGAGGTGATAAAATATTTTCAGGAACAAACAAATCATAGTGATTTTTATCTCTATTTCCAGTCATCTTTTGATATTTTCTAATGACTTCATCATAATTCTTATCAACAGGTTTTTTTTCTCGGTATCTTTGATTAATTGGGTGTTTACTTTTATGAACTAATGAAATACCGATAGTTTGATACATAATAAATTTTCCATCATTTTTTATAGATATACGAATTGGTTCAATAATCAAAATTCCCCTTTTAATCAATTCTGTAAGAGTTAAATCTTTCTGAATCATCAGAATATCCAGACTCATTTCGCCCCTTTGAATAGAGGATATAGTAATTTCTCTTGGATTTATCAGTCTAAGCAGAAGACAATATACTTTGATGTTATTAATTATTTTTTTATTTAAAGAATCATCCCACCTCAATTGAAAATGCAAATACCTTTTTAGAAAGAAATCAAACTCCGCTTTTGTATTGATCTTGTATTGCTTTTTATTTCTATATTTTTTCATATCCGATCCTGTATAATCCTCTTCAACATCTTTTTCTTGGTTTGAAAGAGCTGAGTTAAGATCCACTCGGCCCGTGGATTCTTTTTCCCCTCGATTTCGGTTTTCTAATTCAAGAGATTTTTTTTCATTCGATGATATAAAAGGATCTCCTTTTTTATTTACAGCGATTCTTTTGTTTTCACTCGCATTTTCATTTATATTAGAATTAAAAAGCAGTAATTTAATTGGTATAACCCATGGTTTAATTTTATACGTATTATAAAGTATCAAAAATTCTGGGAAGAACCAAAGTTCCAGATTTGATATGGGACGACTTAGTATTTCTTCATTCATTCCCATCCAATCAAAAACCCTTTTTTCATTGGATAGGTTGATTTCTTGATCTTGCTGAATCGTGACATAAAAAAGCCCTTTCTTATTGATTTTATTAATTATTTGATACTTATTAACCCTGCTCTTACTATATTTATTACTCTTAGTGGCAGTATCAGTATCAATATCGATCCAGGTTTCAATATCGACCTTCTTTTTAAGACAAAAGTTGAGAATTCTCCAATCAAAATATTTTCTATCCGGATTTTTCTCCATATCTATAATATCATCTTCTACTAAATAATTATTGATAGGGATAATAGGAATACCTTCCAGCATATTAAACGATTTGTCTTTATGTGTGTTGTAATTATAAAAAATATTTTTGTTATTTTTTACTTGTAATGGTGATCCATAAATAGATGAGTCCTTCTTATCGTCATAATTAATATATTTATATGCTAAAAGATCATATCTATATTGTTTTTGAAAATTATCCCTTTGATTCAATAATGAATCTCTTTCCATTTTTTTTTCGTAATGAATTAATTGATCTTTTTCATATAAATTATATAAATCTTTATTTTGAGCTATACGGTGTTGATTCAATATATTTCGCCACTTTTGTGGTACTAACCTAGACCATTTAATCTGAGATACATCATATTGATAATGACGCCTTAACCAATTTGTCCATTGATTCATTCCAGAATTTAAAAGATTTTTATATTGAACTTCGGAATGAAATAGTTCTTGTGTTACAAAAAAAAAATCCTTTATTTCCTTCTTAAGAAAAAAAGATGTTCCGTTATATTGAAATACAGATTTTAACTTATATAAGTTAATAAGTTGACTTTGTGATATTTTATATAATACATATGCTTGTGAAAAGTAAGATAAGTCACAAAAAGTATTTGAATTCTTGTTACTAATATTAGTATTATAAAGTGACTTTTTTATAGTTGAAATAAATTGACTTTGATTTGTTTTATCAATTCTTTCTTGATTTGCTTCATTATTGTTAATGTATTTATTAATAATTTTTTTTGTTGATTCAAGAAAAAGTTGTGTATTGATGATAGGAATATTAATCATAGATATAAACATATTTACGTATATCCTTTCAATGAAAAATTTTATAAAATAATGTGATTTACGGATTAATCTAACATTTATTCTTTTTAATATCTGCCAAATATTTTTTTGTGATTCTAATCTTTTATCATCATAACTTATTTTGTTAGAACTCAAATTTATATCTGGAGTTATAAATCCCTTTTTCTTGGCTTTTGTAATTTTTTCTATTTGATTTAGGATTGTGTTTGTTCTATCAGTCAGATCTTGCAGTTTTTTTTCTGTTAATGAATAATTTGTCCAATCACGAGATATAATTTGAATCGCCGATTCATGAATCATCCCATTACTGATTATCGAATCTTTTTTAGTTTCACTCAATTCATATACTTCTATTTCTCTCC